AATGGATCCAAAAGTGATGATCCCGACTATGATCGTTACATGTATGATACTCAACCGAGTTGGAATAATCACATTCATAATTGCCTCGACTCTTATCTTCATTCTCAAATCTGTATTGATAGTCACATTTTAAGTAGTAGTGACTATTATAGTGCCAGTTACATTTATAATTTAATTTCTAGTGAAAGTGGAAATAGTAGTGAAAGCGAGAGTTCCAATATACAAAGTAGCACGAATGGTAGTGATTTAACTATAAGCGAAAGTTCTGATGATCTCGATGTAACTCAAAAATACAGGCATTTATGGGTTCAATGCGAAAATTGTTATGGATTAAATTATAAGAAATTTCTTAAGTCAAAAATGTATATTTGTGAACAATGTGGATTTCATTTGAAAATGAGTAGCTCAGATAGAATCGAACTTTCGGTTGATCCAGGTACTTGGGATCCGATGGATGACGACATGGTCTCTATAGATCCCATTGAATTTAATTCAGAAGAGGAACCTTATAAAAATCGTATTGATTCTTATCAAACAAAGACAGGATTAACGGAGGCTGTTCAAACAGGTACAGGGCAACTAAACGGGATTCCCATCGCAATTGGGGTTATGGATTTTCAGTTTATGGGGGGTAGTATGGGATCCGTAGTAGGCGAGAAAATCACCCGTTTGATCGAGTATGCTGCCAATAAAATTTTACCTCTTCTTCTGGTGTGTGCTTCCGGGGGAGCACGCATGCAAGAAGGAAGCTTGAGCTTGATGCAAATGGCTAAAATCTCTTCTGCTTTATATGATTATCAATTAAATAAAAAGTTATTCTATGTATCAATTCTTACATCTCCTACTACTGGTGGAGTGACAGCTAGTTTTGGTATGTTGGGGGATATCATTATTGCTGAACCTAATGCCTATATTGCATTTGCGGGTAAACGAGTAATTGAACAAACATTGAATAAGACAGTACCTGAAGGTTCCCAAGCCGCTGAATATTTATTCCATAAGGGCTTATTCGATCCAATCGTACCACGTAATCCTTTAAAAGGTGTTCTGAGCGAGTTATTTCAGTTCCACGCCTTTTTTCCTTTGAATCAAAATTAACTTCAGTAGAGTTCTTAAGTGAAATTTTTTTTTGTGGCGAACAATTAGTTAGTTAGTTTATCCGAATCAAAATAAAACAAAATCCGAAGAATGGATTTTTCTTTGGTGACATAAGATTTCATTGTACAAATAAGCATGCGGATAATTCTTTTTTTTTACGGATATGACGGATTAGTAATCAGTAAACCTCTCTCAACAAAACAAGATAAAAAAAGCATTCTTCCTTAGAATTCATTGGGGGGCAGGGCAAATAAAAGAATTTCTTGTTCCCCTCTTACGTATGTATATATCATTCAAATGGAAAAAATAGAAAATCTTGCATCTTTCTATATCTCCTAATAAGGACCATTTTCCTAGGAATCCCTGCTGTTGGATCGGATTATAACGAATCCTTCGGGAATTTGTAAGAAATTCTTTAGCTAAGAACAACAGAAGAAGAAAAATAAGTAATAATAATAACGAAAATGGGTTATCATACATATATTTCATGTATAAAGATGAATAGGTCCGTTTATTTAGTTCTACCTTCCTTGCGCTTAGTATATATACTCATTTAGTATACTTAGTATACTTATATACAATTCTATAAGTATACTTAATATACATTTATATACGAATTAGAATATGATAATAATTAGAATATGAATTCAAATTATTATAGGATATCTTTATACCAATAACAGGTACAAATATTAAATCGAGGTACCCTTTCTATGACAATTCTCAACAGCTTTCCCTCTATTTTTGTGCCTTTAGTGGGCCTAGTATTTCCGGCAATGGCAATGGCTTCTTTATTTCTTTATCTTGAAAAAAATAAGATTCTTTAAATCCGATCGGATCAAGGTCAACTCTCATCTAGTTTTTTTTTTTCAAGACTTAGCGATGATGGATATCCATTTAGTAGAATAGTGTATAAGACTAAGAGGTGGTTTTCTCCGAGCATAAACGAAAGAGCTCTTATGCGTGTGTAAACATGATATATAAGTAAATTAATTCTATCTATTTTCATCTATCTATTTTCAACAATAGGCTGCGATCCGAACTCATGTCTGCAATGAAAGTCAATGTATCTATATGTATGTACCGATCTATAGGGACTCATATGAAGGGGATGCTCTGATTTTATTAGATCTAAGCAATTCGATGACTTACTGCTAAGAGTTCATATCAAAATAGTACTAGTTGATGAGAGTTACTTCGGAAACACAAAAAGTAAACTAAAATCGATTTTCTTTTGGTTATTTCCCCAATTCCAATAAAATGCAACTGGAGCTAGTATGTATGAGTTGGCGATCAGAATATATATGGATAGAGTTTATAGCAGGCTCTCGCAAAACAAGCAATTTCTGCTGGGCCCTTATCCTTTTTTTAGGTTCATTAGGATTCTTAGTGGTTGGAATTTCTAGTTATCTTGATAGGAATTTGCTATCTTTATTTCCGTCTCAGCAAATAAATTTTTTTCCACAAGGGATCGTGATGTCTTTCTACGGGATCGCGGGTCTCTTTATTAGTTCCTATTTGTGGTGCACAATTACATGGAATGTAGGTAGCGGTTATGATCGATTTGATACAAAAGAAGGAATAGTGTGTATTTTTCGTTGGGGATTTCCTGGAAAAAATCGCCGCATCTTTCTCCGATTCCTTATGAAAGATATTCAGTCCATCAGAATAGAAGTTAAAGAGGGTATTTATGCTCGTCGTGTCCTTTATATAGAAAGCAGAGACTTGGGGGCCATTCCCTTGAATCGTACTGATGAGAATTTGACCCCACGAGAAATTGAGCAAAAGGCTGCGGAATTGGCCTATTTCTTGCGTGTACCAATTGAAGGGTTTTGAAAAATGAACTGAAGAAGAAACGCTTTCTCAGCAGGCGGAAACCCCCAAGAATCCTTTTTTTTTTTCATTTTTTCAAAATATTCGAGAGTTTCATTTTTAATAGAAAAAAAAGTTCTTTCATTTCGAAATGCGAATAATATTCATTATTTGAATTTGAATCTTTCGGGCATTCGTCGAAAGGGGGAATCGCTTTGACTATTTGATCAATTGGGATATCTAGAAACAATATTGTTTTTTATTATTTCTTGATTCAAATTCAAATTCGAATGAAGAATTCGAAGTGGATTCTTCTTCGATTTCTGTAGTTTTTCTACACTAGGTTCAAGGACTAACCGCCGAATCACAACTAAAAAAAAGAGACTCGATTTATAGGCGCAATACCTTGTAATAGAACTCATGCTTGATAGAAATATTAGATCGCATAGAATCAACGAATGAGGTAGGTTCATTAACAATTCACAGATGAAAAAATGACAAAAAAGAGCGCATCCATTCCCCTTAGATATCTTTTATCTATAGTATTTGTAGTATTTTTGCCCTGGTGGATCCCTCTCTCATTTAATAAAAGTATGGAATCCTGGGTTACTAATTGGTGGAATACTAGTCAACCCGAAACCTTTTTGAACGATATTCAGGAAAAGGCTATTCTAGAAAAATTCATAGAATTAGAGGAATTATTTCTCTTGGACGAAATGATAAAGGAATTTCCGGAAAGACATCTAGAAAAGCTTCGTATAGGGCTCCAGAAAGAAAGAGTCCAATTAATCAAGATGCACGATGAGGATCATATCCATACGATTTTTCACTTCTCGACAAATACAATCTACTTTGTTATTCTAAGTGGTTATTCGATTCTGTGTAATGAAGAACTTTTTATTCTTAACTCTTGGGTTCAAGAATTCCTATATAATTTAAGCGACACAATAAAAGCCTTTTCGATTCTTTTCGTAACTGATTTATGTATCGGATTCCATTCGCCCCGCGGTTGGGAACTACTGATTGGCTATGCCTACAACGATTTTGGATTTGCTCATAATGATATTATTCTATCTGTTCTTGTTTCCACTTTTCCAGTCATTCTAGATACGTTTTTTAAATATTGGCTTTTTTCTTATTTAAATCGTGTATCTCCGTCACTTGTAGTGATTTATCATTCAATGACTGAGTGAAAAGCGATTCCATGATCCAATTCGAATATTTCTGATTTTGTACATAAGCAAAGCATTCAAAGCCGTACTTACCTGACTTTTTCTACCCATCCAGAGGATCCCTCTCAGATTCCAGGAATCCTATATTCCAGTAAAATTATTTCAGTAAATAGCAGAATCGCGGATAGGGAACTATATTAGTGACCTACCTAATTTTATTGTAGAAATTTTCGGGATCAACGATTGGACCATGCAAATTAGAAATACCTTTTCTTCGTTAAAGGGAGAGATTACTCGATTCATTTCCGTATCCCTCATGATATATATAATAACTCGGGCATCGATTTCAAATGCATATCCCGTTTTTGCGCAGCAGGGTTTTGAAAATCCACGAGAGGCAACTGGTCGTATTGTATGCGCCAATTGTCATTTAGCTAATAAGCCTGTCGATATTGAGGTTCCACAGGCGGTACTCCCTGATACTGTATTTGAAGCAGTTGTTAGAATTCCGCATGATATGCAACTGAAACAAGTTCTTGCTAATGGTAAAAAGGGGTCTTTGAATGTGGGGGCCGTTCTTATTTTACCAGAGGGGTTTGAATTAGCCCCCTCCGACCGCATTTCGCCCGAGATGAAAGAAAAGATAGGCAAGCTGTCTTTTCAGACCTACCGACCCACTAAAAAAAATATTCTTGTGATAGGGCCAGTTCCTGGTCAGAAATATAGTGAAATCACTTTTCCTATTCTTTCCCCGAACCCTGCGACCAATAAGGATGCTCACTTCTTAAAATATCCAATATACGTAGGTGGGAACAGGGGGAGGGGTCAGATTTATCCCGACGGGAACAAAAGTAACAATACGGTTTATAATGCCACAGCTTCGGGTATAGTAAGCAAAATCATACGAAAAGAAAAAGG